TGAGATTTTCATCTCATACGGCTCCTCCTTTTTTATGTGCATAATGAGAATAATACATGGAATCATCAAAAAAGATTGAAATAATTTCATTATGAACCGAACGGGGCTAGTGTTTTTACAAGAAATCTCTAACCAACCTTCCTGTAAAAGATCTTTTCTTAACATCAAGTATCTTGGTACTAGATAAAAATGATAACTCTAACAATTTCTTTGTTCTTAACACCCCTTAATTTCCGGGAATTAGTCACTTCAACAGTCTTCGATGGTTATACGGGTATCCAAAATACGAACGAGATGGATATTTGTTGTACCAACCATTCTTGTTAATCCCGATTCCGATAAAGAAAAGGTATAATTTATAACAAAGTTTTCGTATTGTTGATTCCTAGGCGTAGTGCTTCTTCCCCTATGCTGCCTATTGGTACTAGTGAAGTAGGGTTGACCTAACCCATAGGTCATAGGTGTAACCTTTCGCTCAATACTAGAATCTAAAATTGAAGCATCTGAGGCTGCATTAATCGGGGATACACGACAGAAGGAATTGTTTTATTTACAAACTTCACCTTCACAATAAGCGTAGATTTATTTCAATAATCTTTTTATTTCTCTCCCAAATAATGTATCTTTCTCCGAAGACTGAAATCGGTAAAGAAAAAAAACATCAAATCGCACCATCTCTGTAATAGGTGAATGCCTCTTTTTCTCCTGAAGTTGTCGGAATTATTCGTAATAAGATATTGGCTACAATTGAAAAGGTCTTATCAATAAAATTTCCATTTATCCGAGATCTGGGCATAGGTAGCAGTCCATTCTATAATTTCTTTTACTTACCTCTTGTGGGAAAATGATCCCACAAACAAAGAAATTGTACAGTACGAAATAACATAAAAATAAAAAAAAAAATAGATCAATTGATTCGTTCTAATTCATTGATTTAATTTGGTATAAATATTGTAAGTAAAAAGAATAACTATTGGAAAAAGATGGGAGCGCCGTCTTCGCAAGAATGAAATGAATAGATATATATCTTTTTTTAACAGTTTTTCACAATAAAAAAATCATTTTTATCCCCCCCCCCCTTGAAGGAAGGGTTTTTCTTTGATGAAAAGTTTTCTATATTTTTTTATAGTTAGAATTGACTGTACGTACCTATCAAAAAATCTAATATGAATGACTCACTATTCACTCGATTTCTGGGCCATAATCATTATGTAGGAGAGATGGCCGAGTGGTTCAAGGCGTAGCATTGGAACTGCTATGTAGGCTTTTGTTTACCGAGGGTTCGAATCCCTCTCTTTCCGTACCTTTCACCTAATTCACCAATCTTATTAACAGCAATGTATCAAAGCAAATAACAATGGATACCATTATTCCAACGGTTAAGTTAGACCTTTCTTTTATTTTGATATAGATTCTTTATTCCTATGTTCCGCAGTACAGAAAATAAAATACTGGAAAGAGTAGACAACAGGGAATGAGAATCTCCCTACCGATCCGTGATCCATGAATGGGAGAAAAATCCCCGTATCAAACTCCTTACTTTGGTGGGGATTTTTGCTTAGGCGAAAAGGGAAAAATTGTCCGAACCCTTGTTTTATTGTTTTATTTTAATTAGGTTTAAGTCTGACGAGAATAATATTCTACAACCAGCAATTCATTTATTTTCAAACCGACCCATTGACTATCTATTATTTGATTGACTAATCCTTTATATTGGAATGGTTGAAGGGTCAAATGTTTTGGCAATTCCTCGCGGGGGGGTGAATCAAGATAATTTTGAATCAGAGCTCTAGATTTTTGTTCATCCCTCGCTGTAATAATATCGTGGGGTTTGCAGCGATAACTTGGTATATCTACTATACGACCATTAACTAAAATATGTCTATGGTTAACTAATTGGCGGGCTTGGGGAATAGTTGAAGCCATACCCAATCGAAAAAGGATGTTATCCAAACGCATTTCAAGTAATTGTAGTAAAACCTGACCTGTTGACCCTTTGGCTTTTCCGGCAATACGAACGTATTTAAGTAATTGTCGTTCTGTAAGACCATAATGAAAACGCAATTTTTGTTTTTCTTCTAAACGAATACGATATTGAGATTTTTTACTGGAACGTGATTGGTTTCTAAGATCGCTTCCGGCTTTAGGCCTTTTACTAGTTAGTCCCGGTAAAGCCCCCAGACGGCGTATTTTTTTGAAACGAGGCCCTCTGTAACGCGACATAAAGACTCCTTATTTTATTGAAATTTCATAAATTAAAACTAAACTAAATGATAATAAATAAAGCGAAATCTACTAAAGTATTGTACCACAAAGAATAATTAGATGAATTGTATAAATATCCGGACCTTATTGTATTTGTATATGTCTAAAAAAAAACTAAAGATTCTTTTCTTGATTTGTTATACCGAGATCGAGCTCCTCTAATTTCTAATTGTAGGTTCCTACGACACGGTAGATCGGTGACTCTTGGAAAAAAGGGGAAAGAAGCCTTTTCAAT